GCAGAAGATTGGTTTGTGATTTGCGATCATGATTTCTATTTTTGTTTGGTTTTTTTGGTGGCATGATAAGGTGGGTAGTAGGGAGAGTTGGTCTATGTGGTTGGTTTTGGATGGGGTGTGATGTGATGATGATTGGTCGTTGTTTTTGATAGTAGAAAGTATAGAGGAAGGTTAGTTATGATGAATTGATGATGTATGGTTTGGAAAATGTAGGGATAAATGGTTTAATTTTTTAACAAAAAAAACAAAAAATGTCAAGATAAAAAAAAGAGATGCGTAAAACTAGGTTTTAATGACAATGCCTAGTAAACGAAATAATAACTTTTATGTCCGGCAACCATTACACTATCTGTTGTCTAGAGGTAGGTAGCGCGCCCTCCATGAATGGGGTCAAAGTGCATCAGTGCCAAGTTTGCGACGACCTTATCCCGTCAGACCATGACATTCTGGGTGTTAGGGGATTCATATGTTCGGCGGTCATGTGATGGACATGTCAAGAGGAAGATAACACCTGCGCTGCACTTGAGGGGCTTATTGAAGAGACGCTAAAAGAAAACAAGTGTAGGAGGTCGGTATGCCGAGGTAATGAGAGTAGGGAGGAGTATTCAACCGACCACTTGTATCAGTGAAGAGCAAGGAGGAAGGAAGGGTGGAGGTATGTTCCTGAAGTTACAACCAATAGCGCAAAAGAGCAAGTTTATTAAATGTATGCGCCTGCAGGGCAATAACGTAATTCACCTATAACGTTGAGTAGCTCGGTTCTCGTGAGAAGCGCGATCAATAGATAACCATGCTCTCTGGCTTGGGAGTGCTTGAAGGCTGTTGTTAGAGAATATTACCTAGGAGGTGGGCGAATTCAGTAGACTAGGGGAATGCAAAGGTGTACTGGGACATCCCTCGTTCACTTGGTTGGAGATTATGTATAGTAGATAAGTCTCTGGGTGTATGGGTAACGCTTGCGGCTTGGCTGTAGGTAGGAACACTTGGGCTATATGGTACCTGAAACAAAAAAGTGCCTGCTGGTGTAGATGGCCGAATGAGGTCCGTTTTGGAGATAATGTTTGGGTTTTTCGTGGAGAGGCATAGCGTATGATTTGGACTATCCTACATTTCATGGACTGTCTGATGGGGCAGAGAGTGTGATGCATTGTTATACATACCCTTAAAGTATAAATAAAAATGTACTGGGGGGGAAAGGGGGGGCCGGAATAGAATGGACGAGCTAGGGGTTCTTGTAGTTAAATTTTTTTAACAATGGTTTTTCAGACCATAGTTCTCGGAGAGAGGCCGAGCAGGGACTTATGATAGAGTTTGTTTTATTTTTAGGGGTATGTTTTGCTTTAGGGGGGATGGCAGTTGCGTCCAACCCGTCTCCTTATTATGGGGTATTAGGGTTGGTGGTAGCGGCTGTTGCGGGGTGCGGTTGGTTGGTGAGTCTGGGGGTTTCTTTTGTGTCTTTGGTGCTTGTAATGGTCTATTTAGGGGGGATGTTGGTGGTGTTTGTTTATTCGGTTTCGTTAGCGGCAGACCCGTATCCTGAGTCGTGGGCGAGTTGGGGGGTTGTTAGTTATGGCTTTGGGATAGGGTTGGTTGTGTTAGTGGGGCTTGCTGTGGGGGGTGTGATGGGGTTGTTAGCAGAGGAAAGTACGGTTAATAGTGGGGGATTGTTGTCGGTTCGGTCGGATTTTAGTGGGGTGGCTGTTCTTTATTCGGAGGGGGCGGGGCTGCTTTTGATTGGTGGATGGGGGCTGCTATTGACTTTGTTTGTGGTATTAGAGCTTGTGCGGGGGTTATCTCGGGGGGCGATTCGGGCTGTTTAGGGGGGTGGGTCAGGGAGTAGTTTAAGTTAAAATACCAGCTTTGGGAGTTGATGATGAAGGTTTGAATCCTTTCTCCCTGATGATTGGGTGTGGATAACTCTAAGAAGGGGCTTAGTCTTCAATCTTTGGCTTACAAGACCAATGTTTTTATAAACTATTAGAGTTAATTAGAGCTTTAGTATTTTATTTTCCAGCGCGGCCGCGAGAGGGAATAGCACTAGAATAATTATGAAGTAGGTGAATGAGGCTAGTTGGCCGATGATAATAAACGGGTGTTCTACTGGTTGGCTTCCTACTCATGTTAAGATGAGGACGTTTGCAACTAGGGCTCAGAATAGGACTTGGGAGATGGGACGGAAGGTTATCGATCGTAGCTTAGATGTGTGGAGTAGGGGTATTAAGAATAGTACAAGGATTGAGGCAGCTAGAGCCAATACGCCTCCTAGTTTGTTTGGGATGGATCGTAGGATGGCATAGGCGAATAGGAAGTATCACTCGGGTTTGATGTGGGGAGGAGTGACTAGGGGGTTAGCTGGTGTAAAGTTTTCTGGGTCTCCTAGGAGGTTAGGGGAAAATAGGGCTAGGGCTACGAGTAGGGAGATTATTAGTACGAAGCCTAGGATATCTTTTACGGTGTAGTATGGGTGGAAGGGGATTTTGTCGCAGTCTGAGGGGACTCCTGTCGGGTTGTTTGATCCTGTATCGTGGAGGAAGGTGAGGTGGACTATCGTGAGGCCTACGATAAGGAATGGTAGTAGGAAGTGGAGAGCGAAAAATCGAGTTAGTGTTGGATTATCAACTGAAAATCCTCCTCAGGCTCATTCTACTAGTGTTTGTCCAATGTATGGGATTGCTGAGAATAGGTTTGTGATTACTGTGGCACCTCAGAATGACATTTGGCCTCATGGTAGAACGTAACCGACGAAGGCGGTTGCTATGAGGGTTAATAGGAGGATGACACCGACGTTTCAGGTTTCTTTGTTTAGGTATGAGCCGTAGTAGATCCCTCGGCCGATGTGTAGGTAGATGCAGATGAAGAAGAAGGAAGCTCCGTTTGCGTGGAGGTTCCGGATAAGTCAGCCGAATTGTACGTCGCGGCATATGTGAGCTACGGAGGAGAAAGCTAGGTTGGTGTCTGCTGTGTAGTGGGTGGCTAGCAGAAGACCGGTAACGATTTGAGTGATTAGGCAGATACCCAATAGAGACCCGAAGTTTCATCATGTTGAGATGTTTGGTGGAGTGGGTAGGTCAATTAGGGCGTTGTTGATGATTTTTAGGATTTGGTGGTTTTTACGAAGGTTGGGAGCCATTAGTTCTCTATATGTGGATATGAGGATGATGATGATGGATAGGGCGGATGCTCCTAGGTAGGCTTTGATTAGGCCTGAGTGAAGGGGGGTGGCGGTTTTGGCTGTTGTTCGTTGTAGGCTGGCCAGCCCTTCTGGGCCTAGGATCTTGTATCAGGATAGGTCAATTAGATGTGAGGCGATGTTTTGCCCTCCGCTGAGGAAGTTGGATGTGCTTAGACGATGGGTTAGAGGGTTGAAGTATCCTAGGGATGTAGAGAAGTTTGAGAAGGGGGTTTGTTTTGTGAGGAGGAGGGTTTGAGCTATTTTTGAGATTTCCAGGGCTAAAGCAATTCCTAGGGCTGTTACTACTAAAGCTGTTATTTTGATGGAGAGGGGTATGGTTATTGTTGGTGTTTTTGTTGGGGTGATGAATGAGGTAATGAGGAATCCTGCTAGGATGCTTCCCAGTGCAAGTCGAGTGATGGGTGAGGTTACTGCGGGGTTATTTTCATTTACTGGGGTTAAGGAAGGAATCCGAACGAAGCCGGTCTGTACTAGTACGGTCATACGAATGGTGTACACTGCGGTGAATGACGTAGCTAGTAGGGTTAGTAGTAGGGCTCAGGTGTTTAGGTAGGATGTGCTTAGGCTTTCGATGATTTGGTCTTTTGAGTAGAATCCTGCTAGGAATGGTGTTCCTATTAGGGCTAGGTTTCCGATAGTGAGGCATGAGGTGGTTGTGGGCATTATTTTTTGAAGTCCTCCTATTTTTCGGATGTCTTGTTCACCGTTTAGGCTGTGGATGATGGATCCTGAGCACAGGAAGAGTATAGCTTTGAAGAATGCATGAGTTGAAATGTGTAGGAAAGCTAGTTCTGGGAGGTTTAGTCCGATTGTGACTATTATGAGCCCTAATTGGCTTGAAGTGGAGAAGGCAATGATTTTTTTAATGTCATTTTGGGTGAGGGCGCATGTAGCAGCGAATAGGGTAGATAGGGCCCCTAAACATAGGCACAGGGTTAGGGCGGTTTGGTTGTTGCTGAATAGAGGGTGGGTTCGGATAAGCAGGAAGATTCCGGCTACCACTATGGTGCTGGAGTGGAGCAGGGCAGATACAGGGGTGGGCCCTTCTATAGCGGCTGGGAGTCATGGGTGTAGGCCAAATTGGGCGGATTTGCCGGTTGCAGCTAGGATAAGTCCTAGCAGGGGTAGTGTTGGGGTTTGGGATGGGGATGGGAGTTGTTGAAGTTCCCAGGTGTTTATGGAGGAAGCCAGTCATGCTATGCAGAGGATGAGCCCGACGTCTCCGACTCGGTTGTACAGTACAGCTTGTAGGGCGGCGGTGTTGGCTTCTGCTCGACCTTGTCATCAGCTGATTAGTAGGAAAGATATAATTCCCACCCCTTCTCAACCGATGAATAGGACGAATAGGTTGTTAGCGATGATTAGGATAAGTATTGCTATTAGGAAGAATAGTAGGTAGGTGAAGAATTTCGTGATGTAGGGGTCTGAAGCTATGTATCATGTTGCGAATTGTAGGATAGATCATGATACGAATAGTGCGATTGGGAAGAAGGTAAGTGAGTAGAAGTCTATTTTTAGGCTAATGGGAATTTTGAAGTTTATAATGAATTTTCATTCTCAAAGGGTGGTTAGGCTTTCTGTCCCCGAGTAGATGTGAATTGTCATGGGGATTAGGCTAATTAGGAAGGATGTTTTGACCGTACTTGTGATGGTGTTAGGGGTGTTTTTGAGGTTGGGAGATAAGAGTGGGAGTAGAATGGGGGAGGATAGGGTGACTAAGGTTAGGAGTATAAATGTGTTTAGGACTAGTGATAGGTCCATTACTTTCACTTGGATTTGCACCAAGATGAGTGGTTCCTAAGACCATTGGATTACTATTATCCTTTGAAAGTAAGGGGACTGAGGTGTTATGCTCAGATTCGGGAGTTAGCAGTTCTCGTTGGTTTAACCTCCCCTCGGCAGGTAAGAAGGGTCTAACTTCTATCTTTAGGATCACAATCTAATGTTTTGGTTAAAACTATACTTGCATATGGGGATGCCGGAAATTAGTTCGGGTTTTAGGATTAGGAGAAGCATGGGGATTATATGAAGGGCTATGAGGAGATGCTCTCGGGTGGAGGAGTTTTGGATTGAGGTGATGTGGGATGGAAGTGTCCCTCGTTGTGTTATTATGAGCATATACAGGGTGTATGAGGCGGTGAGTAGGATTGCTGCCCCTGTGAGGATGATTGTGAATGCAGATCAGTTGAATAGTGCAATGACAATGGTTAGTTCTGCTATGAGGTTTGTTGTTGGGGGGAGGGCTATGTTTGTCAGGTTGGCCAGTAGTCATCAGATGGCCATAAGTGGTAGTAGGGGTTGGAGTCCTCGTGTAAGTAGTAGGATTCGGCTGTGAGTTCGTTCGTAGTTGGTGTTGGCCAGGCAGAATAGCATTGAGGAGGTTAGGCCGTGAGATACTATCAGGATTATTGCTCCTGAGAATGCTCACTGGGTTTGTAGTATAGTTGCGGCTACGACTAGTCCTATGTGGCTAACAGATGAGTAGGCGATTAGTGATTTTAGGTCGATTTGTCGTAGGCAGATGGCGCTGGTTATTAGTGCGCCTCATAGAGCTAGGGTGATGAAGGGGTAGTGTAGGTTGTTTGATGCTGGGTTTACTAAGATTGTGATTCGTATGATGCCGTAGCCTCCTAGTTTCAGGAGCAGGGCAGCTAGTAGTATGGAACCAGCGATTGGTGCTTCTACGTGGGCTTTGGGTAGTCATAGGTGTAGGCCGTATAGAGGGGCTTTGACTATGAATGCCAGAAGAAGTGCAAGGCTTGCGGCTAGGCCAGATCAAGAGGAGTTTAGTGTGGGGTGAGATAGTTTTAGTATGGGGAGGTAGAGTGTACCGATTAGGTTTTGTAGGTGTAGGATGGCAATTAGTAGGGGGAGTGAGCTGGCTAGTGTGTAGAATAGTAGATAGATGCCAGCGTTTAGTCGTTCTGGTTGGCTCCCTCATCGCGTGATGAGGATGAGAGTAGGGATGAGGGTTGCTTCAAATGCGATGTAAAAGAGTATTAGCTCGGAGGCTGAGAAGGCCGTAAGAATAAATAGTTGGGCCAGGATTACTGTTAGGGCGAAGATTCGTTTGCGGATGTTGGGTTCTTGTTCTAAGTGGTTTTGGCTTGCTATGATTATAAGGGGGAGGAGTCAGCATGATAGCACTAGGAGTGGGGATGAGATTTGGTCAATTGAGGTTCATGGGGTTAGGCCTTTGCCTGGGTAGTAGGTAGGTGTTAGTCATTGCAGGCTGGCAGTGGCAATAAGTAGGCTGTATAGTGTGATGTTAGTTCATAAGTGTTTAAGGGGAGACATGATGGCTAGGGGTAGGAGTATTACGGTTGGAATAATGATTTTTAGCATTGTAGGAGATTGAAGTTGTGGAGGTGGTCGGAGCCGTGGGTTCGGGTGGAGGCTACTAGCAGGGCTAGGCCTGTGCCAGCTTCGCAGGCGGAAAATGTCAGTATGATGATAGGTAGGATGGTAGAAGATGGTGATTGCATTTGGATGGGTCATATGGCAAGCGCTACATACATGGATAGCATTATGCTTTCCAGGCATAGTAGGGCTGAGATTAGGTGGGTTCGGTGGAAGGCTAAGCCTAGGCTGCTTAGGGTGAAGGCTGAGTAAAAGCTAAGATGCAGGTATGACATGAAGAAAGTTATAGGGTGTGAGCTATAATTTGTTGAGTCGAAATCAACCGTCTTGGTTAGACTAACTTTCTGTTATTCTGCTCATTCTAGTCCGCCTTGGATTCACTCATAGATTAGCCCTAACGTTAGAATAAGTAGGAGGAAGGAGGCTCAAGTTAGGGTGGTGATAGGGGAATTTAGTTGGATGGCTCATGGGAGTGGGAGTAATAGGGCAATTTCTAGGTCGAATAGGAGAAATAGGATGGCTACTAGGAAGAATCGGATTGAGAATGGGAGTCGGGCGGATCCTAGGGGATCGAATCCGCATTCGTATGGGGATAGCTTCTCTGAGTCTGGGTTTGTTTGGGCTAGTCAAAAGTTTAGTGCAGTTAGTAGGATGCTTAGGGCGAGTGATAGGGTTAGTATAAATAGGATTATGTTTATTACTCTTCTCTGGGCTTTCACCAGATTCTAAGGATTGGAAGTCGATTGTAATGAATATACTAGAAGAGTAGGATCCTCATCAGTAGATAGAGATGTATAGGAATAGTCATACGACGTCTACGAAGTGTCAGTATCAAGCAGCTGCTTCGAACCCAAAGTGATGGTTTGGTGTGAAGTGGTACTTGATTAGACGTAGTAAGCAGACTAGTAGGAATGTTGAACCAATAATTACGTGTAAGCCGTGGAATCCGGTGGCGACGAAGAATGTAGAGCCGTAGATACCTTCTGCGATGGAGAAGGGCGCTTCGTAGTACTCTATAGCTTGTAGTGCGGTGAAGTAGAACCCTAATAGGACTGTTAGGGTTAGGGCATGGATTGCTTGTTTTCGGCTGGCTTCTGTGATGCTGTGGTGGGCCCATGTTACAGTAACCCCGGAGGCTAGAAGGATGGCGGTGTTTAGGAGAGGGACTTCTATGGGGTTTAGGGGTTTGATTCCAACGGGTGGTCATTGTCCTCCTAGTTCTGGGGTGGGGGCTAGGCTTGAGTGGGAGAAGGCTCAGAAGAAGCCTAGGAAGAAAAAGGCTTCGGATGTAATAAACAGGGCCATGCCATAGCGTAGTCCTTTTTGTACGGTAGGGGTGTGGTGGCCTTGGAATGTGCTCTCTCGGATGATGTCGCGTCATCATTGGAATATGACCAGGAAGGTAGAAAGTAGGCCTAAGATTAGGAGTCGAGGGGAGTTGTAGTGAAATCATATTGTTAGTCCTGAAGTGGTTAGGAGGGCGGCGGCGGCTCCTAGAATAGGTCATGGGCTGGGGTCTACTATGTGATAAGAGTGTGCTTGGTGTGTCATTATGGGCTTTAGATGTTTTCTTGTAGATAGAGGCTTAGAAGTAGAACGAAAACGTAGGCTTGAATTATTGCTACTGCTACTTCTAGGATGGTTAACAGGAAGAGGACTAGCAGGGTTAGAAGTGAGACTGCTGGTATTGTGGAGAATAGGGCTACTGTGGCTGTGGAAATAAGTTGGATGAGCAGGTGTCCTGCTGTGAGGTTGGCTGTTAGGCGCACACCTAGGGCTAGTGGCCGGATAAGAAGGCTTGTTGTTTCGATTAAGATTAGAGCTGGGATTAGTGGGGTTGGGGTGCCTTCTGGGAGTAGGTGGGCTAATGAGGCAGAAGGTTGGTTTCGTAGGCCTGTTAGTAGGGTTGCTAGTCACAGGGGGAAGGCTAGGGCTAGGTTTATAGATAGTTGTGTGGTTGGGGTAAATGTGTATGGTAGGAGGCCTAGAAGGTTAATGAGCAGGAGGAATATTATTAGGGATGTTAGGATTAGGGCTCATTTGTGTCCTTTTTTGTCTAGGGGTATTATTAATTGCTTTGTGACTAGGTTGACGAATCATAGTTGAAGGGTTGAGAGTCGATTGGTGATTCATCGGTTGTCTAGGGAGGGGATTAAAAGAGCGGGGAATGTTATTGAGATGAGGATTAGTGGGATTCCTAGTAGTGATGGACTTGCGAATTGGTCGAAGAAGCTTAGGTTCATGGTCAGGTTCAGGGGGTGGTGCTTGGGGCAGCAGGGGGTTTGCTGGATGGGGGGTTTGTTGATACGAATGAGAGAATTTTAGGTTGGATGATTAGGGAGAAAGTGAGTCATGAAATTATCATAATAAAAAATCAAGGTGCTGGGTTTAGTTGAGGCATATCATTAAGGAGGGGTGCAGTCCTCTGTCTTTAGCTTAAAAGGCTAACGCTGATTCATAGCTTCTTAATGATTAGGAAGTTATTGAGGAGGATCAGCTCTCGAAGTTAGCGAGAGGGGTAGATTCTACTACGATTGGCATGAAGCTGTGGTTAGCTCCGCAGATTTCTGAGCACTGTCCGTAGAAGATTCCGGGCCGGGAGGCAAGGAAGGAAGTTTGGTTTAGGCGACCTGGGATTGCGTCAGTTTTTACGCCTAGGCTTGGTACGGCTCATGAGTGCAGTACGTCGTCAGCGGTGACAATCACTCGAATTGTGGAGCTTATGGGTACTACGACACGGTGGTCGACTTCTAATAGTCGGAAGTGTCCTAGAGGTAGGTCTGATGTTGGAATTATGTAGGAGTCGAATGTTAGGTCGTTGAGGTCGGTGTATTCGTATGTTCAGTACCATTGATGGCCAATGGCTTTTAGGGTTAGATCGGGCTCGTTGATTTCGTCTATTATGTAAAGAATTCGTAAGGAGGGTAGAGCGAGTATAACTAGCACTATAGCTGGTAAGATTGTTCAGACGAGTTCAATTTCTTGTGCGTTTACTGTGCTAGATCATAGTTTTTCAGTAAGCATGTGGGTTAGTAGATATAACACTAGACTGCAGATTGCTAATGCGACCATTAGGGCATGGTCGTGGAATCCTATCAGTTCTTCTATGATGGGGGAGGAGGCGTCTTGGAAATTAAATTGTGAGTGGTTGGCCATGTTTAGATGAAGAGATGTGCGGGAGTTTCACCTGCAATTTAGCTTTGACAAAGCTATGTAATTGTTTTACTAACGTCTCTATGAGAAAGAAGCATAAGTGGTCTATGCGGTTGGCTTGAAACCAACATATGGGGGTTCGACTCCTTCCTTTCTTGAACTTGAACGAAGGCTGGTTCCTCGAAGGTGTGGAATGGGGGCGGGCAGCCGTGAATTCATTCGACGTTGGTGCTTGTTAGTTCTGGTTGTAGGACTTTACGTTTGGATGCGAAAGCCTCTCAAATGATGAACGCTAGCATGATTACGGCTGTTAGGGAGATGAGTGAACCCACTGAAGAGATAGTGTTTCACAGGGTGTAGGCATCGGGGTAGTCTGAGTATCGGCGTGGTATACCGGCTAGGCCTAGGAAGTGTTGTGGGAAGAAGGTTAGGTTGACCCCTACGAATATCACGCCAAAGTGGATTTTAGCTCATGTTGAGTGGAGGGTGTATCCAGTGAATAAAGGGAATCAGTGAGTAAAGCCTGCTAGGATTGCAAATACTGCTCCTATTGACAGGACGTAGTGGAAGTGGGCTACTACGTAGTAGGTGTCATGTAGGGCGATATCTAGCGAGGAGTTTGCTAGAACGATTCCTGTTAGACCTCCAATAGTGAATAGGAAGATGAATCCTAGGGCTCATAGTATAGGTGGGTCTCATTTAATCATGCCTCCGTGGAGTGTAGCCAGTCAGCTGAACACTTTAATACCGGTTGGAATAGCAATGATTATGGTGGCAGATGTGAAGTATGCTCGGGTGTCAACGTCCATTCCGACTGTGAACATGTGGTGGGCTCATACGATAAACCCTAGGAATCCGATGGATAGTATGGCTCATACTATTCCTATGTAGCCGAATGGCTCTTTTTTCCCTGAGTAGTAAGTTACGACGTGGGAGATAATTCCAAATCCTGGTAAAATTAGGATGTATACCTCCGGGTGGCCGAAGAATCAGAAAAGGTGTTGGTACAGAACTGGGTCTCCTCCTCCTGCAGGGTCGAAGAATGTGGTGTTTAGGTTGCGGTCTGTGAGAAGTATTGTAATTCCTGCAGCGAGGACTGGGAGGGAGAGGAGGAGTAGCACTGCAGTAATTAATACTGATCAGACGAATAGAGGAGTTTGGTATTGTGACAGAGCAGGGGGTTTTATGTTGATTGCTGTTGTGATGAAGTTGATTGCTCCGAGGATTGAGGAGATGCCAGCGAGGTGGAGGGAGAAGATTGCAAGGTCGACTGATGCTCCAGCATGGGCTAGGTTGCCAGCCAGTGGTGGGTATACCGTTCAGCCTGTGCCTACTCCTGCTTCGACTGTGGAGGAGGCTAGTAGTAGCAGGAAGGATGGGGGAAGTAGTCAGAAGCTCATGTTGTTTATTCGTGGGAATGCTATGTCTGGGGCTCCGATTATCAGGGGGACTAGTCAGTTTCCGAACCCCCCGATCATAATAGGTATAACTATGAAGAAGATTATAACGAAGGCATGGGCCGTGACGATTACGTTGTAGACTTGGTCGTCTCCTAGAAGGGCTCCAGGTTGGCCTAGTTCTGCTCGGATTAGGAGGCTTAGGGCAGTACCTACTATTCCGGCTCATGCGCCGAAAATTAGGTATAGGGTCCCGATATCTTTGTGGTTGGTTGAGAAGAGTCATCGGTTAATGAATGTCATAGGTAAGATGGCTGAGTGAATAAGCGTTAGGCTGTAGTCCTTTTTACAGAGGTTCAATTCCTCTTCTTATCGGCTCTGTAGTGAAATTCATAATGAGTTGCAAGCTCATTGATGTGCATTGACCGTGCGCCGGAGCCTTAGGCAGAAGCCTGTAGGTTAGGGCATGTAGCTGTTAACTATATAATCATGGGATCGAAGCCCATCTGCCTAGCGGGTTGTAAGGTCCTAGCTTAATTAAAGTACCTGAGTTGCATTTAGGGGATGCAGGGTAATAGCCTGCGGACTTTAGCAGAAACTAAGAGGGTCTAACTCTTGTTTAAGGCTTTGAAGGCCTTCGGTTTAAATTAATCCTAAGTTTCTTAGACAATGGTGATGATCATAGGTGAAATGGGGAGGAGGGTGATGGATAATGTGGCTAGGATGGCAACTAGGATGTTGACTGGTTTGCCGGTCCGTCATTGTTTTATGTGGTTTGTAGTGTGCGGCGGGAGTGTAATTGTTGTGCAGTAGGCAAGTCGGAGGTAGAAGAAGAGGCTTAGTAATGAGAGGAGGGAAATAAGTGTGGCTGCGGGGATTATTTCTTGTTTGGTTAGTTCTTGGATGATAAGTCATTTAGGTAAAAATCCTGTTAGTGGGGGAAGTCCTGCAAGGGAAAGTAGGGTTAGAAGTAGCATTGCATTTAATGATGGAACTTTGGTTCATGCGGTTATTAGGGTAGATAATTTTAGCACTTTGATTGAGTTCAGGGCAAGGAATACGGCTGTGGTTATTATGGTGTAAAGGTAGAAGCTGAGGAGGGCGAGCTTAGGGTTGTAGACGATGATAATCGCTATTCACCCCAGATGTGAAATAGAGGAGAAGGCCAAGATTTTTCGGATTTGTGTTTGGTTGAGTCCCATTCATCCACCTAGGGCTACTGAGAGGATGGCTAGGGTGGTTAGTAGTGTAGGGTTTAGTGATGGTGAGGTTATGTACAGGAGGGTGATTGGGGGGAGTTTTATGAGAGTAGATAGGAGTAGGCCAGTAAGGAGGGGGGCACCTTGTAGTACTTCTGGGAATCAGAAATGGAATGGGACTAGACCTAGTTTTATTGCAATTGCCGAGGTTAAGATTAGGCCGGATGTTGGGTGGGATAGTTGTGTAATATCCCACTGTCCGGTATGCCATGCGTTTGTTATGCTGGAGAATAATACTAGAGCTGAAGCGGCTGCTTGGGTTAGGAAGTACTTGGTAGCAGCTTCAATGGACCGCGGGTGGTGAGATTTTGAGATTAGCGGTAGGATGGCAAGTGTGTTAATTTCGAGGCCAGCTCAAGCTATAATCCAGTGATTGCTTGACATTGTGATAGTAGTTCCTAAGAGTAGGCTAGCTGTAAAAATTAGTTTTGCGTGGGGGTTCATTAGCAGGGGAAGGGGTTAAACCATCATTTTCGGGGTATGGGCCCGATAGCTTGTTTAGCTGACCCTACTAGAAAGTAATATAATGGAAGTATGGAGGGTTTTGATCCCTTTAGTGTAGGTTCGATTCCTGCTTTTCTAAGGTTTAGGAAATGAGAGGATTGGTATACCTCCATATTCACTTTATCAAAGTGACCCTTGGTGTTCAGGCACATTTCCGGTGGTCTTAAATAAGGGGGCAGTCCCGCGTAGCAAATTGGCATGCTGGTGTGTCAGAGGCATAGAGCGAGTGTAAGGGGTAGGAAGTTTTTTCACAGCAGGTGTATTAGCTGGTCATACCGGAATCGTGGGTAGGAAGCACGAATTCAGAGAAACCCTGCTGAAAGTAGTAGGACTTTTGTGGCTAGTACTACTGGGAACAGTTCTTGGGGAGGATTAAGTAGGCTCGGGTTGAAGAATAGAATTGTAGTGATTATGTTTATGAGCATGATATTAGCGTACTCGGCCAGAAAGAAGAGTGCAAAAGGCCCTGCTGAGTACTCTACATTAAACCCAGACACTAGCTCAGATTCCCCCTCTGTTAGGTCAAATGGGGCGCGGTTGGTTTCAGCAAGTGTAGAGACATACCACATTATGGCAAGTGGTCAGCAAGAGAAGATGAGGTATAAAGGCTCTTGAGTGACTGCAAGAGTGCTGAGGGTATAGTTACCGCTGAGAAGTACGACAGACAGGAGGATAATTGCTAGGGTTACTTCATATGAGATTGTTTGGGCTACTGCTCGTAGGGCTCCAATTAGGGCGTATTTTGAATTAGAAGCTCAGCCAGATCACAGAATGGAGTATACTGCCAGGCTTGATATTGCCAATAGGAATAGTAGGCCCAGGTTGAGGTCTGCTAATGAGAAAGGTAGGGGTAGTGGAGTTCAGATGGAGATTGCTAGGAGTAGGGCTAGCATTGGTGTTGCAGTAAATAGAATAGGTGAGGATGTGGATGGTCGAATGGGCTCCTTAATAAACAGTTTTACTCCGTCTGCTAGTGGCTGTAGAAGGCCGTATGGTCCTACAACATTTGGGCCTTTTCGGCCTTGCATGTAGCTTAGGATTTTACGTTCCACTAGCGTAAGGAAAGCTACTGCAATTAGGATAGGGAGAGCATAGGAGAGGGCTATGATAAGGTTGATTAGTAGGGGGTAGTTGGTCATGGTTTAGGTTAAGCTAGGGAGAGGATTTGAACCTCTGAGTTAAAGGACTTAAGCCTTTTGCATTTTCCGAGCTCTGCCACGCTAGCTGGTCCTTTTCTTGGACGTGGTGTGGTGTGATAGCCTTTTGTAATTTAGTTGGTTTCATTACTTAAGGCGAAGGCTTGCTTGTAGTATTGGCCTCACTTTTCCTATCCTTTCGTACTGGGAAGAGTTCATCATAGATAGAAACCGACCTGGATCACTCCGGTCTGAACTCAGATCACGTAGGACTATTAATCGTTGAACAAACGAACCCTTAGTAGCGGCTGCACCACTAGGATGTCCTGATCCAACATCGAGGTCGTAAACCTCCCCGTCGATACGGACTCTCGGAGGAGATTGCGCTGTTATCCCTGGGGTAGCTTGGTCCATTGGTCAATTGTATTGGGTCTGGTTGCTATTAGCACGTTGAGGGGTTGCTCTCAGTCTAGAGGTGTGGTCTAATTTTTGGAGGTTTTGTTTTGCTCCAAGGTCGCCCCAACCGAAAAACGCAGGCCAGTATCTTATGTGTCAGTGAACCCGGTGGGTGAGTATGTGATCTAAGGTGGTCGCTGGTTTTAAAGTTCCACAGGGTCTTCTCGTCTTATGTGTTTATCCCTGCTTTCGTACAGGGAGATCAATTTCACCGATTGCCTGTAAGAGACAGTTAAGACCTCGTTTAGCCATTCATACTAGTCTCGATTTATGGGACAATTGATTGCGCTACCTTTGCACGGTTAGGATACCGCGGCCGTTGAACGTGAGTCACCGGGCAGGCATCACCTTCAATACTTGTTTGTGGTTTGCTGAAGGCTATGTTTTTGGTAAACAGTCGGGCCTTGACGGGCTTGCCGAGTTCCTTTTACAGGTTTTAATCTTTCTTAAAGGACGCTCCTCTGTCGGGTTAACAATGTACGTAATACTCTGCTTGTTTGATTAGTCGTATACTGGTGATTTGTTAATAATGTGCCGATGTAAGCTTGCGTCGTAGAGGGAGGACCCAGGTTACTCATTCTAGCATTAATTCTCCTATTTAAATATAGGTTAGCCTGTTAATGGGGAGGGAGTCGTATTGTTCTTATATTTTTTAGGAGTAGAGCTTTAACGCACTCTTTGTTGATGGCTGCTTGAGGGCCCACAGTATAGTTAACTGATTAGTACTTATCCGCTCGTAGAGATTGTATTCTTTTTTAAAGGAGCTGTACCTCCTTTAAATAGCCCTTAATTCGCTTCATTAGGGTTCGGGTGTTTCCTTGGAGAAGAATTAAGAGTGAACTAAGATTCTTTTCACAGGCAACCAGCTATCACCCAGCTCGATTGGCTTTTCACCTCTACTAACAAGTCATCCCACTCTTTTGCCACAGAGACGGGTTCGCTCATAATAGCTGCTCGTAAGTAGCTCGCTTGGGTTTCGGGATGGCAAACTTAAAGTCATTTTGCTTGGTTTTTCTTGCTAGACCATGATGCAAAAGGTACAAGGGTTGATCTTTGCTGTTTTTAGCTTAGGTTATTTCACTAATATTTCATCTTTCCCTTACGGTACGTGGTCTCTATCGCTCCAATGGTGTCTTTTCTATCGCCTATACTAGGACTAATGAATGCTTTAGTTGGGTGTGTTAAATAGCTTTGTTATTCCAGGTCATGTCGATTGGGCTAGAGTTTGGCATCAAGACGATCTGATGTTAGCAGACATTTTTCAGGTGTAAGCTGAATGCTTTTGTTTAAGCTACGTCTTGGTAGCCTAAGTGCACCTTCCGGTACACTTACCTTGTTACGACTTACCTCATCTTTGGCTGGATGGCTTATTAATTATGGGGGGGGGGGGGGTCGCCTATGAGGAGGGTGACGGGCGGTATGTACGTGCCCCAGAGCCGGCTTAAAGAGGGCTCGATTGTCCCACTTTACTGCTAAATCCGCCTTCTAGGGGTTATTTCATACCCCTTTGCCGTTATGTTCTATCTTAGAAAATGTAGCCCATTACTTCCATTCCATAGGCTATACCTTGACCTGTCGTATTAGCGGGGTAGGCTGTTGCGTTCACTGTTTGGCTTTCAGGGTAGGTGAGCTGGAGACGGCGGTATGTAGGCTGTTTTGGCAAGGAATGGTCAGGTATATCGTGGATCATCGATTACAGAACAGGCTCCTCTAGGTGGGTTTGGGGCACCGCCAAGTCCTTAGAGTTTTAAGCGTTGGTGCTCGTAGTTCTCGGGCGGATGCTTTAGTAGGAGTAAGCATCAAGATTTAGGGCCAGGCATAGTGGGGTATCTAATCCCAGTTTGGGCCCTGGCTTTCGTGGAGTTCAATTAATCGTTGTTCTAAGATCTTCTTTGATAAGGAGGCCTTATATGGCATCTTGGGCTTGTGACGGCTCAGTTGCTTTTCAATCTTAGTTACTTGGATAACATGTGACCACTCTTTACGCCGTTATAATGTTAATTTGGGTCTCCTGTATGACCGCGGTGGCTGGCACAGGATTTACCAACCCTAGATTTGCTATGGCTAAGTCGAGTTTACACTCATTGCTTAATATTAACTACTGCTGGATACCCGTGGGGGTGTGGCAAGTGCGAGGCGTCTTGGGCTACGGTTGTGGTGTGCCTGATACCTGCTCCTATCTACCTGATTAAGGTGTCCAGGGCGTCTACACTGGAGCGCGGATACTTGCATGTATATACCTAGCAAAAACTAACAGTAAGGTTAGGACTAAGTCTTTTGTTCTTGGGTGTGTGTGGCATCCATCTTGACATCTTCAGTGTCATGCTTTGTTATAAGCTACAAGAAC